TGGAGAATCACTCCCAAAAATTTGGAAAATATTTAAAAGAAAAAATATTGAATTAATAGTTCAATTTTTCATTGAAAAAATATATATGGATCTATTTCTATGTATCATTAATATGCGCAAAATAGCTCTACAAGTTTTTATGGAATCAACCAAAAAAATTCTTGAGAAATACATTCACAACAATCAAACAAATCAAGAAGGGATTAATAAAATCAAACAAAAGAAAATTGATTTGATTTCGCCTATGACTATAAAGTCTTTTGATAATCTTAGAAAAAGTAAGCGGAAGTCACATATTTTTTTTGATTTATCTTACTTGTCACAAAAATATGTATTTTTCAAATTATCACAAACCCAAGTTATTAACTTCAATAAGTTAAGATCTATTCTTCAATATAATGAACCATCTTTTTTTATTAAGAATGAAATCAAAGATTTTTTTGGAAGACAAGGAATATTTGATTCCGAAATAAGACATAAGAAACTTCAAAATTATGAAATGAATCCATGGAAAAACTGGTTAAGAGGTCATTATCAATACGATTTATCTCAGATTACATGGTCTAGATTAGTTCCACAAAACCGGCGAAATGGAATAAATCAATGCCATACGTCTCAAAATAAGGATTTAAGGAAATGGTATTTTTATGAAAAGGACCAATTATTTGATTACAAAAAAAAACCAAATTCGAAAGTCTATTTATTACCAAATAAAGAAGATAATTTTCAAAAAAACTATAGATATGATCTTTTATCATATAAATATATTCATTCTGAAACTAAGAAGAAATCCTATATTTATAGATCATCATTAGAAACAAATAAGAAGCAAGAAAATTCCAGCAGAAATAAAGAATTTAACATACTAAAGAATATTCCTATCAAGAATTATCTAGGAAAAAGTGATATTATATATATGGAAAAAAATACAGATAGAAAATATTTGAGTTGGAAATTGAATACAAATATTCAAGTTGAACCTAATAAGGACAAAATAAGGGATAAAATTCATATTTTTTATCTTCCAATTGATTCAAATTCCGAAATCAATTACAAAAAGGTCTTTTTTGATTGGATTGGAATGTCTTTTGATTGGATGGGAATGAATGAAAAATTCTTAATCTTAAATCGCCTCATATCGAATCCAAAAAATTTTTTATTTCCAGAGTTTGTGATACTTTATCATAAATATAAAGAGAAACCTTGGTTTATCCCAAGCAACTTACTTCTTTTTAATTTGAATAGAAATCCAAATTTTAGTGAAAATCAAAATATCAAGAGAAAGCAAGAGGAGAATGAGGATTTTTTAAATTTTAGCCCATCAAATTCAAAACAATATTTTGAATTAAAGAATCAAAACAATATCGAAGAATATTTTTTAGAATCGATCGAAAAAATAAAAATATTCCTTAAAAGAGATTTTCCTTTGCAATTAAGATGGACTGGACGTTTGAATCAATTAAATCAAAAAATGATGAATAATATCCAGATATATGGTCTCCTGGTTAGCCTCATAAATGTAAGAAAAATTACTATATCCTATATTCAAAGGAAAGAAATGAATCTGGATATAATGAGGAGGCGTTTAAATCTTACACAATTAACGAAAAAGGGAATATTAATTATGGAACCTGCCCGTCTATCTGTAAAAAATGACGGACAGTTTCTTATGTATCAAATCATAGGTATTTCATTGGTTCATAAAAGTAAGCACCAGAGTAATCAAAGATACCGAAACCCCAAAAACGTTGCTAAGAATAATTTTGATGAATCCATTTCAAGACATAAAAGAAAAACTTTAAATAGAAACAAAAATAATTATGATTTGCTTGTTCCTGAAAAAATTTTATCGTCTAGACGTCGTAGAGAATTGAGAATTCTAATTTCTTTCAATTTGAATTTAAAGAATCAGAATGCTGTACATAAAAATCAATTTTTTTGCAAGGAGAACAAGATAAAAAACTGGAGTCAATTTTTGGATGCAAGTAAAAAATTTGATAAAAAAAAAAATGAATTAATTCAATTAAAGTTCTTTTTTTGGCCTAATTATCGATTAGAAGATTTAGCTTGTATGAATCGCTATTGGTTTGATACGAATAATGGGAGCCGTTTGAGTATGTTAAGGATATATATGTATCCCTGATTTAAAATTTTGATTTTCCTATATATTCTGTTGTTCTATTCTATCAATCATATATATTTTTTTCATTTTTCTATTGATTAATGTTAATTGATAAAATAAGGAATATATAAATAAATTATGATTATTGTGTATACTACATTAAAATTTCTGACATTATTATTACTGATCAATAAAATAAATATCTGTAAAAAGGGGAGTGTGAAATTCTTTTATGGTAAAAAATTTATTTATTTCAATTAGTTTGCAAGAACAAGAAGAAAACAAAGAAAACAGAGGATCTGTTGAATTTCAAGTAGTAAGTTTCACCAATAAGATACGGAGACTTACTTCACATCTGGAATTGCACAAAAAAGACTATTTATCTCAGAGAGGTCTGCGGAAAATTCTGGGAAAACGTCAACGCTTGCTGGCTTATTTGTCAAAAAAAGATAGACCGCGTTATAAAGAATTAATAGGGCAGTTGGGTATTCGAGAAAGAAAAACTCCTTAATTTGAAGAGTTAGTTTTAATTATTCGCTTAAAGTTTGATGAACTTCTTTTCGCTTTCAGCAATTCATGGAAGAATAAATCAGGAAAAACCTATGACTGTACCAGCTAGAAAAGACCTCATGATAGTCAATATGGGACCTCACCACCCATCAATGCATGGTGTTCTTCGACTCATTGTTACTCTAGATGGTGAAGATGTTATTGACTGTGAACCAATATTGGGTTATTTACACAGAGGTATGGAAAAAATTGCGGAAAATCGAACAATTATACAATATTTGCCTTATGTAACACGTTGGGATTATTTAGCTACTATGTTCACAGAAGCAATAACTGTAAATGGGCCAGAGCAATTAGGCAATATTCAAGTCCCTAAAAGGGCCAGTTATATCAGAGTCATTATGTTGGAGTTAAGTCGTATAGCTTCGCATTTGTTATGGCTTGGCCCTTTTATGGCAGATATTGGGGCACAGACTCCCTTCTTCTATATTTTTCGAGAAAGAGAATTGATATATGACCTATTCGAAGCTGCCACCGGTATGCGAATGATGCACAATTTTTTTCGTATTGGCGGAGTCGCTGCTGATTTACCTCATGGCTGGATAGATAAATGTTTGGATTTTTGCGATTATTTTTTAACAGGAATTGCTGAATATCAAAAGCTTATTACACGGAATCCCATTTTTTTAGAACGAGTTGAAGGAGTAGGCATTATTGGTGGAGAGGAAGCAATAAATTGGGGTTTGTCGGGACCAATGCTACGAGCTTCCGGAATACAATGGGATCTTCGTAAAGTTGATCATTATGAGTGTTACGACGAATTTGATTGGGAAATCCAATGGCAAAAAGAGGGGGATTCATTAGCTCGTTATTTAGTACGAATCAGTGAAATGACAGAATCCATAAAAATTATTCAACAGGCCCTAGAAGGAATTCCTGGAGGGCCATATGAAAATTTAGAAATACGCCGCTTTGATAGAGTAAAAGATACTGTATGGAATGAGTTTGACTATCGATTCATTAGTAAAAAACCTTCTCCGACTTTTGAATTGTCGAAACAAGAACTTTATACGAGAGTCGAAGCACCAAAGGGAGAATTGGGAATTTTTCTGATAGGAGATAAGGGTGTTTTTCCTTGGCGATATAAAATTCGTCCCCCGGGGTTTATTAATTTGCAAATTCTTCCTCAGTTAGTTAAAGGAATGAAATTGGCTGATATTATGACGATATTAGGTAGTATAGATATCATTATGGGAGAAGTTGATCGTTAAAATGATAATTGATACAACAGAAGTACAAGCTATCAATTCTTTTTCTAGATTGGAATCCTTAAAAGAGGTCTATGGGATCATATGGATGCTTATCCCTATTTTGACTCTTGTATTAGGAATCACAATAGGTGTACTAGTAATTGTTTGGTTAGAAAGAGAAATATCCGCGGGTATACAACAACGTATTGGTCCTGAATACGCAGGACCATTGGGAATTCTACAAGCTCTAGCAGATGGTACCAAATTACTTTTCAAAGAGAATCTTCTTCCATCTAGAGGAGATACTCGTTTATTCAGTATTGGACCATCTATAGCAGTCATATCAATTTTATTAAGTTATTTAGTAATTCCTTTTGGTTATCACCTTGTTCTAGCCGATCTCAGTATCGGTGTTTTTTTATGGATTGCTATTTCAAGTATTGCTCCTGTCGGCCTTCTTATGTCAGGATATGGCTCAAATAATAAATATTCTTTTTTAGGTGGTCTAAGAGCTGCTGCTCAATCAATTAGTTATGAAATACCATTAACTCTATGTGTGTTATCAATATCTCTACGTGTGATTCGTTAAGACATAAATTTGCGCCTACTTCTTTTCTTTCTAGGAAGGAAGTGTCATGAGTTGAATATATATTTTCTTTTTTTTTTCATTATTAGCGGGTTGATGAAGAAAACCAGATAGTTATATGAGTGAAAGAAACGGCTTAGAAATTTGCAGTAAAAGATTGAATCTCATTTCCTATGTACAAGAGTTAAGAAAAGTAAACATAAGTATTAGAGACTGTTTACCCCAAGATTGATTGATTAGTCATCATTACTTGAAGCGGGTTCAAAAGATCAACTTTATGAGGTTTTTATATTAATTTTTTACTATCTATTAATAATTAATAATAATTAATTAGTATATTTACCCGAAAGTAGATTTCTAAAAATGAGTGGATAGCTAGGAACACTAAGGTACACAAAGGATTCGTAATAGAGATTATGTAAGTGTATTTTTCTGTGTATAAAAAGAATTTTAATTGGGACTTTAAATTGGTAGAAATTATCAAGGAGTACTTCCCAAGATTCCGATCCAGAGTATACTAATATTCACCTAT